CCCATGAACGATTTGTGTCAATGGATTAGTTCGATCCAAAACTTGAGATAATGGGTGTAATCCGAAAAAGGATTCATAAGTTGTTGTTAAAGGAGTTGAAGTTACCAAATTCTGAGGAGTAGGTATCAATTTATGCCTAATTGCTCCGCCTATAGTTCCCTTAACTACATTTTCTAAACGAGCCAGAGCCAAACCGAGCTGGTCTTGTAAAAGATCCGCTACAGAGCGAATACGTTTATTTTTCAAATGATTCATATCATCAAGTGTACCCATGCCAAATTTCATCCCAATCAAATGATCGGCAGCTGCTAATATATCTCGTGGTAATAAAAATATATTGTTCTGAGGTATATTAAGATTAAGTCTCCAGTTAATATTTCGGCGACCAATCCTTCCTAATTCACACCTTTGGTGAAAGAATTTTTTTTGTAATTCCTTACATAAGGATTCAGAAAAAATTGGATCCCCACCTACACAAGAAAATTGTTGATAAAACTCCAAAATAGCATTTTCTTTTGACCCAATTTTTTTTTTCTCCTTATCGGTCAAGAAAGATAAGAAAATTTCAGGGTAGCAAACATTCTCTAAAATTTCTCTTAGATTCAAACCCATAGCTGATGATAGAACTAGAATAGATATTTTCTGTTTCCTACTCACACGAGCCCATATTCTTGCTTTTTTATCAATCTCTAATTCTAACCTGCCTCCCCAATCTGATATTATGGTGCCGGTATAGACCGAAATCCCGTTATGATCCAATTCTGACTGGTAATAGATACCAGGACTTTGCAATATTTGATTGATAACAATTCTGTATATTCCGTTTACTATAGAAGTTCCAAGGGAATTCATTAAAGGAATGTTTCCAATAAAAACTCTTTGTTCTTGCATATTCCTACTGGTTTTCCAAATTAATCCCGCGGATACATATAATTCAGAAGAATATGTAAGTGATTCATAGACAGCATCTCGTTCTTTTATCAGAGGTTCTACCAATTGATATGTTTCCACAAATAATTGAAATTCAATTTCGTGATCTATATCTTCAACTTTTGGAAATTTAGAAAGTTCTTCTATTAACCCCTGATCAATAAACCGATAAAACCCTTCAAATTGTATCTGATTTAATCCGGGTATTGTAGATGTTCCCTCTTTTCCATCCCCGAGCATCTTTTTTGAATTTCCCATTTATCCGTTTATTGAAAAAATACCATCCCATCTCTCATTCTTCACCGAATCATATCCATAGAATTCGATCTAGCAATAATGGAATTTCTATTCTGTTTACTGAATCACATGAAATTTTATCCAACTCCAAGATATATGGAATGTATGAAATACGTATGAACGGAGACTAGATTCAAGTGGAATTTTTTTATAATTATAAGAAATAGATCCAAATGGAACAGAATTGAGAAATACCACTGGAACTTATGGAGTTTTGTAAAGACTAGAAAAAAGTAATTTCATTTTCACCTATGATATTACATATTCGATTGCATACCATTAAAAAATGTATTCATGCTTGGATCTGTTGGAGCAGATAAATATATAATAAATAGAAACCTTTTTTTTTTACCACTTTACTTTTTCATGTATTTGTATTTCATTGTTCAAAAAAATATTTGCAGAAAAAAGTTTTACCTATTTTGAATAGAGTATCATTGAATTGAAGTAGGTAAGAAAACTTGTGTTTTTTTAGTTATTAATTTTTTTTTTTATTAAAATAAAAAAGAATGCACAGATAAGATATATACGTCTCTTTTTCTTCTTTTATTGGGGTGCAGTTCTATTTGGGACAGCACATGCTGTGCTCTATCAAAAATTAAACTTTCTCTTCAATGTATTCAATGAAAAATTGAAATACAAAAATTTATTGAGAATTACTCCTCAAAAGCATCCCTAGAGAGATAAAATACCCCATTATAGAGCTATAGCTCTATAACACAACGTAACGTATGTTCTGATTCTGGGGTTTACATATACTCAGAATTACTGTTATAATTGAAATTGAAGAAGATTTATTTTTCTTTTTTATTGAAAAAACTCAATATAGATTGGTTATAAATACATTTCTAATGATTTGCTTTTATTATTAGAAATAAAAAAATGTCGATTTTAATTCAAAAATGGTCATGAATTTACAGTCAATAGTTAATGGTTCGGATTTATACTGGATTCTTCTATATTTTGTGACTGAAAAACTATATATTTTTTTCGGAGTTGAAAAAAAAAAGATAAAATTTGAATCTAGTTTCTATCGTTTTGGCGGCATGGCCGAGTGGTAAGGCGGGGGACTGCAAATCCTTTTTCCCCAGTTCAAATCCGGGTGCCGCCTCAACAACAGACTTGAAATACCCTATTATAACAAACGTAGGAAAAGACTCTTGATACTTTCTTTATCGTGATTATAAGCCCCTGGCTCTCGAGGTTCCTTTCTCTAACCTAAAGTTTTGCCTATCAGATTCAAGGAAAACTTAAAGTAGTGGGGGGAAATCCGCAAATCTTTACTTTCCACTACTAAAATTAGTTCCACTTACTGAGTCTTCAATTAGATTGGGTAGCCAGAGGGGGAATTAAATTAATAGTTTTGAAAAGGACCTAAGATACTTTGGATACAGACTAATGAAAGTCTCGAAATACTCAGACATTCAATCAATATTAGATTAGATGAATAATTGCCTTTCTTTTTACTTAAAAAAAAAAAAGATAAAAGAAATAAAAAGTCTTATTCTTTCTACATGTGAGTCAGATTCCTTGGATACTTCGAAAAGTGTCTGTTTACTTGTGTTTACATCTTGTCGATTCTACTAGAAATTCTATAATAAGAATAACTCATTATAAGAATAATATAAGTGTGTTTTTTGGAGTAGTTCATCAATGGTGACCAAATACCTCTCCCTTTTTTTGACTCTGTACCAGTGATTTCACTATTATTAGTGAACAATAATGGAATAGTTTCTTCATATTCATAGAAATAGGGGACAGAATTCACATGGATATAGTAAGTCTCGCATGGGCTGCTTTAATGGTAGTTTTTACATTTTCCCTCTCTCTCGTAGTGTGGGGAAGGAGTGGACTCTAGAAGTACTCCTAATTGCGGTAATAATCAAACTCTATCAACCTGTATCAATTGTTTTAGTTTTATAGACCGTTCGGCAATTTTTTTTTAAGATTTTTTTTTAGAAATTGGATTTCTGTTTTGTTTTATTTACTCATTTTCTATTTTTATATCAGGGTTTACACGGTTAACCATTCATGGGGTAACCCCTTTTCGAAATCTAAAGAAGTTTCCATCGAATTAGGATTCTCTGTATTAAACGGATCAAACAAACAAATGAAATTGAGAAAGTATGTACATACATTTCATATTCTATTTATATTGATTAAAAAAAAGAGATATAGGTGGATTCCTTTATATTAAGATATTTCACTTGTACTTTATACATTACAATAACCATAATGGCTAGTATGGTAGAAAGAGATCTCTTTCTACCATACTAGCGGGCCCCTTAGGATACTACTACTGAGTCTAAGGCATTCCTTTCATTTAAGACGAGAAATTTAAATCCTTTTTTTCTTTGTTTTTTTTCATTGATAGTAAAATTGTATTCAAATTAATCATTTTGACTAACCGTTTTTACGTAAATTATAAGCAAAAAAGCAGTAGGAATGAGAATGAAGAGTGCAGTAGCAATAAATGCAAGAATATTTACTTCCATAATTTAACCGTTTATTATTATTATTATTATTTTTTTTTATCTCGGGATTTAATCCCATAGAGATGAGAAATCTTTCGCTTGTAAACTCACTCAGATGAATTAGATTTCGATGATATTGAATGAAAGAAATATCATGAATAACAATAGCGTAGCTATGAAATCGACTCATTGTCAAGAATTTAATAGTATAACATAGGAAGATCCTTTATCCATACCGAATACATAATGAGATACCTGATCCAATCAAAAAATATTTATTTATTTTTCTTTTTCCCCGCTTTCGTTTCTACAACCTAGTACTTTACTTTACGTGTACAATCATCTGATGAAGTATCATAAAAAACCTTTTCTACTTCGATTGTTTACAAAAAGAGTTTATAAATAACCTTAAATAAACAATAGAAATCAAATAGAGAAAACAAGTACGAAGTTCAATTTGAAATTTTCAAAAATTTTTAAGGGTCTATCGTCTTTTTGGAAAACAAATAAGGGGAGTGTGATAAAGACGAGTCCCAGTAAAAAAACTAAAATATTCCAAAAAATTAACTAAATTAATATTAAAATTTTCTTACGAGTTTTTTCTTCAACATCGGCTCTAATCTTTAAAAAGAGCATATTCATTAGGTAAGACTTATTTTATCTTTTTTTTTTTAATATCCTCTTTCCTTGGTTGGATTCGAACTTTTTTCAATTCCTTGACTTCATAGAAATAAAAGTATACATAGGTACTCTTGGCAAACGTATTATACGCCATACTATTCCATTTTCCTACACGAGTTAATGGGAGATCAATTGACAAAAAGCAGAAACCCCATACAGTATCTCTTTCTTGAAGTGTTGAATGCTCTCAATAATTATCCTAATTTACATATGTCTCTCTACCATCAATTGGTGCTAGTTAAAATAATGGAAATACCCCTTTCTTTTGCTTGATGAAAAAAGAAAAAAAAAAGATAAATGAAACCATTTTGATCCCCTTGCCCAGAAACAAAAAGGGGAGTGGATGTCTTTTTTTATTGAATTCGCCGGGACTGACGGGGCTCGAACCCGCAGCTTCCGCCTTGACAGGGCGGTGCTCTGACCAATTGAACTACAATCCCATGGAAATCAAGTGGGTAACTTACATATTCCTTCTTATGATTTCATTTTAATCATTTCAATTTGAGATTCAAATTAGTGTTTTGTAACAAATAAAGTCACAAGTGATATATTGATATCTATATGGATATCTCTTTAGTGAGAGCAAGACGGATTGCTGGTAATCCTTGCATTATTATC